AAAAGTCTTTTTTGTTATCGAAATAAAAAAAATAGATGGAAATAAATTGCGTCCAATAGGATTTGAACCTATACCAAAGGTTTAGAAGACCTCTGTCCTATCCATTAGACAATGGACGCCGTTCATTCCGGTTTTTTCGTATTTTTCTTGAGTTGAAAACAAAAAAATCGGATTATATGTGAGAGAATTTTTGGAATTGTATATTCAACGATTCACTAATCATAATCAAATATCAAGTCATAATGTATTATCTATATTCTAGAATAGAATTCTAATAGAATATTTAGAAAAAAAAGAAAAAGCGGGTAGCGGGAATCGAACCCGCATCGTTAGCTTGGAAGGCTAGGGGTTATAGTCGACGTTGATTCAGTTCTTTGAACGTCTCTAATTCAAAACCGAACATGAAACTTTGGTTTCATTCGGCTCCTTTATGGAAAGTGAGTAAATTCTTAGATCTAAGAGGTGAACAAAACGAACAAAATTATCCCCATAACACCTACGTCAGCTTTTTATTTGAATACAGACAAAACGAATCGCTTTCTAGATGATCCTTCTAGGAGAAGGTGATTCTGACAACCTTTCTAGTTACTTCGTTCTCTATTTCTATTTCATAGGATCCTAAGGAAAAAGATTTTGTTTCCACCGAGCTAAAACAATACGCCGATGTCTCTAGTAAACCAAAGTCATCGCTGAATAGCTATTTTGCTCCAATTTCTTTTTTTAGAAAAAAATGGAGGATTTAGTTACGATTAGAAGTTTTCTTTTTATCTTTAGCCATGGATCCTTTACTCATACTTATTCAATTGGAAGTCTTGGTCCAATTCAAAAATTATGTTTCGCAATTTCATAATCCAATTTTTCAATTTATTAAGTGACTCATGGATACAAATCACGAGAATCCGTATTTTTTCTCGAATTTCTCATTGAGAGGTAAAGGATTGAATCCTTTTAAGAAATAAAGTTTTTGATCGGAATATGAATAAAACCGAAAGACCCTTTAACTCTATAAGGGTTAATAGAACGAATCGCACTTTTACCACTAAACTATACCCGCTACAATATGATTATTGTATACAAATGGACCCTTTGTCGAGCATGCTAATTGAGTATGATCAAGATAGGATTATCAAAGAATCGTCAAAAGGAGCGTGCTGAACTTTTTCACGAGTAGATCCAAATTTAATGAGATTCGGAAAAGAGGCTCCAAAAAATTATTTAATTGAAATTATTAAATAACTAAAGTTTTCGCTGAAGAAGTTAGATACGGATCAAAAAAACATTAAAATCATAACACAAAAAAAGTATTGTAGAAGAATCGATAGTTTTTTTTAGTTCGGGTAAAATATAACAAGAAAATAATTTCAATAGTCTTTTTTCTTTTTGTCGTTGCTTGAATATTTTCTATTCAATTGAATAGAATATAATAATAAAAAGTCTTTTTTGTTTTCAAAAAAAATAAATCATTATTTCTCTATAATTTGTTGGAACAAAAAAAAAGAGCCCGGCTAGGTACTGACCATGCCGGGTCGTGAGAATAAGAAGGGCCTTTCGAACAAAATCAACACAAAGAGGTCTTGCTTCTTTTTTTTTGTTCGAGTGTTGGCGCGGTCGAGTTCATCTTTTAGATAAAGGAAATTCCTGATTTGTGGATCTCTATATAGAAATAATAGAATAGAGAAAGAAACGAGAGAAAGAAAAACTCTTTAGATTATGTGTAATTGTAATGTAGTAATTCTCTTTTTCATTTGGGAGAGATGGCTGAGTGGACTAAAGCGTCGGATTGCTAATCCGTTGTACGAGTTATTCGTACCGAGGGTTCGAATCCCTCTCTTTCCGTTTCCGTTGGTTACTTTATTTATTTATATATTAATATTCTATTTTATTATTTTTATTTCTTTTTTTTTTTTTCAATTTTTGAAAATCTTAGTGAAACGTGTGAATAGATAAAATACTAAGAAAATTTGAAAATTAATCAAGAAACCTTTTGTATTTTATTCTTCACGTCCAGGATTACGCCCCGGATCATTAGATAGGAATCCAAAGATAAAGAGAGAAACAAAAAATATCACTACGGTATAAACGAAGAGTTTCAGAGTAAGCATTACACAATCTCCAAGATGATTTTTTAGAAAAAAAAGAGAATAGATCTTCCATTTTTTTACCACATATCCTATTTTGATACCAAGAAATGAGGTTTTTTCAAGAAATGTATTGTCACAAATTCATTTGTTTTTCATTAACAAAAATGAAATTTGCGCTTATATCCAAATTTAGATATTGTGGTAGACCCTAATAGGGTTAGGGTCTTTGACTGGATGACTGGAAAAGGCTCAAAAACGAGGAAATGGGGGTAAGCCTGATTTATGCCGACTATTCGCGAATTTCAATGTGTGAATCGAGGGTTCATACTCTAAAACTTATCTGATTTTGTTTTTGTCAATTGTTATAATTTTTTCTCGAGGAAATCATGCATTTTCTAGGATATTATTATTCAGGATCTTATCGAAAACTTACAGCAGCCTGCCAAACAAAAGCTAAGAGAAAAAAAAGCAGAGGTATGACTGGCATAACATCTACGATTGGATTCAAAAACGCATAGGCTTCGGGCAATTTGCCGAAGAAAAAACTACTCGAATAAAGGGGCGAATTAATACAGATCAAACTAACGATATTAAGCATAACAGACATTTTGTTCTTGGAGATAATTGCATTTTGGTTGCATTTTTGATATAAGGAAAAAGAAAGAAAGTAAATAAGGTAGACAAAAAATCCTTCTTTTTCTTTGAATACATACAAACAAAAATCCTCCAATTCTCAAAGGAGAATAGAAGAAACGATACTTTCATACAATATCTTAATTGAATTCTATGTAATGATCAATAAATTCCGTTGAATTCTGTATCTATATGTATCAAAATTCGAATACCGGTCTATTCTATTATTCTATTTCTATTATTCTATAGATATAGAAGATCTATATTCTATAGATATGGAATCTTTCTAGATATTTATTTGGGCTGGAGTTGACAAACAACCAATAACAATATTATTGTTTCTTAGTGTCAATTAGAAATTGAAATGGGGCGTGGCCAAGTGGTAAGGCAACGGGTTTTGGTCCCGCCATTCGGAGGTTCGAATCCTTCCGTCCCAGCACGGATCCATTTCTCCATTATTCCCATATAAACCCTATCATAATATAACATAATATAAAAAGGAAGTGGGGGGGTGGATAGCAGTTAATCTATATTACTTTAAACATCTGTGTCTGTTCGAATTTCATTAACAAATGATCAAGTCCCATATTCTATAGTATAGTAGATATAAAACATCTATAACAAACAACAAATAGTGACAACAGTTCCGTCTATCTGATAGATAGGAGAAACCTTACCTAATATTCAAATATTAACTTACATTATTTTTTTATACATCTCATGAAAAAAAAGGATTTTTTTCTTCTTATCTTATTTCTTTCTTCGTTTCTTTGATCTATTTCAAATCTTTATTTGAAATTAGTGATGAGTCACTTCAAAAAGAAAGACCGATCCTCCTATAAAGATCAAAGGCGGTGCTTATTGTCCAATTTTCTTCAAACCCAACCCAATCAAACTAAAGTAAATTCAAAAATGATGTTTAATTTAATTTTAATATAGTTAATTTCATTTCGAAATATTTTTTTTTAATAAAAAAAATATTTCGAAATGATTCCCTGTACGTGGAATCTTTGAAAAAGTAGGAAATCGTTTAATTTATCTTATTAAGTCACTTGAAGATGCAGATTATTCGTTTATTTATATATTATTTACATATATATTATAGATTTCTTTTTTCTTTCTATTATCTATTTTATATATATTCTATTAGTCTGTTAAATATGTTAAAAATGTTGTCTTGCTAGGATTTTTTCAGAAAAATATTGTTTCATGTATTATATATTCATATATAGAAGAAAAAGTGTAGATTGCGATGTCGATGGACAGCTGAACCGATGACTATTCATGATTCCGTAATTGAATCAATTCCATACCGGTAATTAGAGGAATGTTATGGTAAAACTTCGTTTGAAACGATGTGGTAGAAAGCAACGTGCGACTTGAAGGACACAACCCGTTGTGGATTTTTACATCCACCATTTTCGATTTGTCTAGAAATGAGGTGCTCTTGGCTCGACATTGTTTGTTCTGTTACACTTGAACCCTTCGTTTTTTGTCGGGTTGTAAATAGTTCATGATGGAGCTCGAACCGAAAGTATTAATTCATTTCTCAGGGGCAAGGATCTAGGGTTAATGCCAATCAACTGGAACAACTTCGTAAATATATGGAAAATCGAAAGGATCCAATTCGAGCAAGTTTCCAATTCAAAAGCAAAACTTGTTGAAATTGATCCAAATTTTGCGATTCAACGTGTATCATACTAGAATCAACCGTCCATAGAATTCTTTGATAGAAAGAAATAAATTAAATTTTAAATTTAAATTAAAGGGTATGTTGCTGCCACTTTGAAAAGATTAAGAAACACCGAAGTAATGTCTAAACCCAATGATTCAAAATAGGAATAAAGGGTTTAAAAACAAGGAAACACCCTTTTAGTTGTTAATTCTTTCGATAGTCTCAATAACTGGATCCGACTAAAGAATCCAAATAGAATTTGAAATAGTTTAACCGGTATAAACGAAAGGGAGTAAAGACTACTCAATAAATGAAATTCACTAAAGATTTTTCTTTGAGCTATTTGAGAGTTATCCGACTTGAGTTATGAGTACGAGCGGTTTCTTTTTCATTTTTCAGGAATAAAAAAGACTGGAATCGTAGTCTAATTGATTTTATAGGCCCGTGTGTTATTTAATTTATTAGAATTGGATACATAGACAAAACTTCGAATTAAGTCGTTTTTTCTCGAGCCGTACGAGGAGAAAACTTCCTATACGGTTCCAGGGGGGGTATTGTTCATCTATATCTATCCCAATGAGCCGTCTATCGAATCGTTGCAATTGATGTTC